AACAAGGTTCTAGCGCCATGCCAAATGTGTCCGAAAAAGAAGAGCAAAGCAAACGTAGCATGACCAAAAGTGAACCAACCCCTTGGACTGCTACGAAAAACGCCATCAGATTTCAAAGTAGCCCGATCTAATTCAAAAATTTCACCTAATTGGGCACGTCTAGCATATTTTTTAACAGTCACAGGATCACTATAACTGACTCCATTGAGTTCGCCACCATAGAACTCAACAGTTACACCTACTTGTTCAACACTATACTTTGATTCTGCTCTCCTAAAAGGAACATCGGCTCTAACAATTCCGTCTCCATCCACCAAAACCACCGGAAATGTTTCAAAAAAAGTAGGCATACGACGTACAAAAAGCTCGCGCCCTTCTTTATCTCTAAAGACAGGGTGCCCTAACCATCCAACAGCTATTCCATCCCCGTTATCCATTGACCCTGCTCTGAATAATCCCCCTTTTGCCGGATTATTACCAATGTAATCATAAAAAGCTAATTTTTCGGGAATTTTAGACCAAGCTTCCGATAAACTTAGATTTTCGTCTAGTCCGGCGCTAACTCTTCGGTATATTTCTTGCTGAAAGTATCCTTGATCCCACTGATAACGAGTGGGACCAAATAATTCGATTGGAGTTGTTGCTGAACCATACCACATAGTTCCAGCAACAACGAAAGCTGCAAAAAAAACAGCAGCGATACTACTGGAAAGTACAGTTTCAATATTGCCCATACGCAATCCTTTGTATAGACGTTGAGGCGGACGGACACTAAGATGGAATAAGCCCGCTAATATGCCCAATGTACCCGCTGCAATATGATGAGAGGCAATTCCTCCTGGAACAAAAGGATCAAAGCCTTCCGCGCCCCATGCAGGACTTACAGGTTGTACTTTTCCGGTTAGTCCATAAGGATCGGACACCCATATTCCAGGACCATACAAACCTGTTACATGAAATGCGCCAAAACCAAAGCAAGCCAACCCCGAGAGAAATAAATGAATTCCAAAGATCTTAGGCAAATCCAAAGAAGGTTTGCCCGTACGTTCATCGCAGAATATTTCTAGGTCCCAATACACCCAATGCCAGATAGCTGCCAAGAAGCACAAACCAGAAAACACAATATGTGCCCCTGCCACACCTTCATAACTCCAAATACCTGGATTCGTTATAGTTCCCCCTGAAATACTCCAACCGCCCCACGAATTGGTTATTCCTAAACGAGTCATGAAGGGTATAACGAACATACCTTGTCTCCACATTGGATCGAGAGCGGGGTCAGAGGGATCAAAAACCGCTAATTCGTATAAAGCCATCGAACCGGCCCAACCAGCAACTAGGGCTGTATGCATTATATGGACCGAAAGTAATCGACCAGGATCATTCAATACGACAGTATGAACACGATACCAAGGCAAACCCATGGAAACACCCCTTTATAAAAAAAAAACTAGACACTATGTCACTTTATTTTATCGCATTGGAATTGGAAAAGACTATACTATGTACCTAACTTTTCAGTAGATTCTGTATGAGAAAAGGTTAATATTTATTCCGTTCCATTGAAAATAAGGGAAAAATTCTGTTCGTAAGAACAAAGAGAAGCGGATCTATTCTATACCCGATAAGTACCAATACGCAATGGGAGGATTACTCCTACTTTCGGGAAACAAATACATAGATACTTCTTTATCATTCCAACGATTGATACGTTAGTTAAATTTTCTCTTTATTCATTCTGTCTTACTCTATAAACCTTTCAATCTATGTATAAAATACAATAAAGAGAAAAAGAGATAAAGATGATAAAGCCATTGTTACGTTTCCATATTAACGCGAAGTATAGTACTCAATTTTGTCTTTAAATTAATGCCCGTTGGTGTTCCAAAAGTACCTTTTCGGAATCCCGGAGAGGAAGATGCAACTTGGGTTGAGTTATAGTGCGACTTGTCAGACATATTGAGTCATATGGAATTTACCCGTTTTCTCCCCCGATCGAGATATCCTCTGTTTCGCCCAAGAAATATTGTATTGAGGGAAGCATCAATCATTCGGAGCGTGAAGTGTAATTAGATCAATTTATTTATATTTGCATTTTGGGATCCATATTATCAATTAGGAGGATTTATGGTTCACTTGGAAAAATAAAAAGAAAGTATTCAGGCTCCGTTCAGAAAATACCAAATTGGTAATATATGTATGATTATTACTTGTATTATAAAGGATTCTTATCCTTACTATATTACTATAAGTAAGATGAGTTACTATAAGAGTGATTTCAAACGTCCAACCAATAACCAACAGAATAGCATGATGAATACATCAAATAGTTGAGTTGGGAAAAGACATGAAACGAATTGAAAAAAAAAGAAGTGGTACTGAGATTATTTGCCCTATATGTGCAAATAAAATTCGGACAGATCTTTTCCCGGAGTAGAACATGAACCTAAAAGAATTGCAAGGGCCCATTCAGGAACAAGAAAATTGCATCGTGATTTGAATATCGATGAAATAATACATCAATGAGAGAGATTAGTTCAATTTCAATAAGTTCAATAAATTCTTTTTTTTTTTTTTAGGTAAGGAAACGAGAACACATCTCATGTTTTTTGAAAAATGGAAGAAAAACCTATTAAGTTAAAGAAAAAAGAAATAGAACAAGAATCGACACATTGATTCTTTTTTCTCCATTTAATTTTTATTTTGAACCGTATGCATCCAAAGGTGCGTGTACGGCTCCTAAAGGACTAAAGGATAGGATTTTGTCCTAATCAACCGACTTTATCGAGAAAGATTACTTTTTTTAGGACAAGAGGTCAAGGAGGAGATCTCGAATACTATTGTTGGTCTCATGGTATATCTCAGTATAGAAGATCAGACTAGGGATCTTTATTTATTTATAAACTCTCCCGGCGGATGGGTAATATCAGGAATAGCTATTTTTGATACTATGCAATTTGTGACGCCCGACGTGCATACAATATGCATGGGAATAGCCGCTTCAATGGCATCTTTCATCCTGGTCGGAGGAGAAATTACCAAACGTCTAGCATTCCCTCACGCTTGGCGCCAATGAGTTTTTATTTGAAAAAAAAAAGAAACACTATGCCTTCGCCATATTGAATATGAATAATAAGTAATAATAGCATGGCACTTCGAGTTCGATCTAAACAAACCATTATTTTATTTTATTGTTTTTTCATAACATGAGATTTTGTATCGAGATAGTAGTATGAAACAAAGGGTATTTCCGATTTTTTGATTTTATGTGTCGGGAGTACATTTCAGCGTCACAAACTTTTTTTCTTCCACACCAGAAGTCTCTTTTTGATATTCATCTTATGAAAGAGTACGTTATGAAAGAGTACAAAAAAAAAAATAAATTTTCCTTATTTGATCGTATCAGAAGGGAACTTTGGGATTGCTAAATCATAGATAAGATATCTATATAAAGCAACAGAACCATCATAGTATTTTTTACTCCTACGAAAGGAAGGGTGGTAAATGGATAATTCAACGATCTGAATCAGATAAATTATATTTCTTCGATAGAATAGAAGAGAAGAATAAAGTAAATTCCATTGCGGAGCCGTATGCAACATAGAAATGCCCGTACGGTTGTTCAATTCCATTTTCTTCTTTTTCTTTTTTTTTATCCTTTAATTTAGCCCAATCATGCGAGATAGAAGAACCTGTTATATCAATAACATTAGGTTAGGATTATGATTCATCAACCTGCTAGTTCTTTTTATGACGGAAGATCAGGGGACTTTTTCAGGGAAACGAGACAGATAGTGAAACTTCGCGAAACCCTCACAAAGGTTTATGTACAAAGAACAGGTATGCCTCTTTGGGTTGTAGCCCAAGACATGGAAAGAGATATTTTTATGTCAGCAACAGAAGCCCAAGCTCACGGCATTGTTGATCTTGTAGGGGCGGATCCTGAGGATTTCGAGGATTTTTTATTGTAAATCTATCCGTAATTGAATTTTCTGTGATTTTATATTGAATAGAAAAAATGGATAATCATTAATTATCAGATTAATTCTCAGGTTAAGATCGATCTAAACCAACCCATTCCATTCTAATTTCTAATTATATATACAACGTATATATATATACGACATGCCAACTATTAAACAACTTATTAGAAATGCAAGACAGCCAATAAGAAATGTTACGAAATCTCCCGCTCTTAGAGAATGTCCTCAGCGTCGAGGAACATGTACTAGGGTGTATGTGCGACTCGTTCAGATCATGAGTTCGAACAAATACAAATGATAAAATTTTTCCAGTATTACTGAACGGCACCAATGAATAAAGTAAATGGAAAAGATTTTTCATATATCTATATTGTGTATTGTGTATGGAATTTATGGTTTCCATTGGTGTAAATCCAATCACCTAAATTTGAGATGAAAAGCAATTCCCCATAGGTAGTAAATAGTTATCCATTAAGCGGAGGAAATGGTATCATAAGAAGCAAAAAGATTATGCTCCCATTGTTAAAAGAACGGACTAAGAGGGTCAGCTACCTAGCCAACTTTCCTAATTAAATGCCGTTACTGTATAGATAACTCTTATTGTGAAAAGAGCTATTACTCTATAATTGATAATTGATGGGTAGAGCCAAAGAGTGTGAACTATACAAGTTCACAATACCATTTGATTAAATGAAAGAAGAAGCTCCGGTGTATAGAGAGGACCTCGCCGTTTAAGAAATAACCATAGAAACGAAGGAACCCACTTTTTTTTAGTATCATTATAATTTATTATTTTCAGGTGAAATGCCTGAAAGGAATAAAAAATGGTGGTAAGGAAGGTTATAGTAGCAAAAGCCATTCGAATTCATATTTTATATATCGGAATAATCCGTTTTGTTATTCATCGACCAAGGGGGATAAAAGGATGGCTGAAAGAATAGAAATCAATTAGTTATTCATTAAGATTTAATTTGATTCAATGACAAGAGTTAGACGGAGATATATAGCTCGTAGACGTCGAACAAAAATTCGTTTTTTTGCGTCAACCTTTAGAGGGGCTCATTCGAGACTTATTCGAACGATTACTCAACAAAAAATTAGAGCTTTGGCTTCCTCTCATCGAGATAGAGGCAGGCAAAAGAGGGATTTTCGCCGTTTGTGGATCACTCGGATAAATGCAATAACTCGCGAAAAGTCGGTATTGTATAGTTATAGTATATTAATACATAATCTGTACAAGAAGCAATTGCTTCTTAATCGTAAAATACCTGCACAAATAGCTATATCAAATAAGAATTGTCTTTACATGATTTCCAACAAGATCATCAAATCAAATAAAGTAGATTATAAAGTCATGTACAGTAAAGGAATGATTGAAACGAAACAGAATTCCCCGGAGTGACTTCTCCGGGAAGATAGAATAAAAATAACTTAAAAAAAAAGAAGTAATAGGAATGAACGAACATGTTAAAAAAAATGGGAATTTTTTTTTCTTTTAACACCGGAACCCACTCTTCTAGATTCTAGGCCTTTTCGAACAAAAAACACATCGGAACTTGAGTTACAATTGGAGTTTGGAGTCAATTGAGGAGTATGTCTATTTTTTTTTTCTAGGACGAGTAATTCGAGTTCGGGGGATCGACTCCGATTTTTTATTCTTAAATAGTCTCTCATTATTAAGAAAGGGTAACAAAGATAAAATACGGGCTTGCTTTATAGCAATAGTAATTAATCGTTGTTGTTTCAAAGTCAATCTATTCACCCGTCTAGATAATATTTTCCCTTGTTCACTAATAAATCGACTAATTAAACTCATGTTTCTATAATCGATTCGATCCCCCGATCTAATTGGGGGCAAACGCCTACGAAAAGATCGTTTGGATTTGCGAAAAGATTGCTTGGATTTACGAAAAGATTGTTTGGATTTATCCATGGTTTATTCCTTATCTCTAAAATTCTATTTCTTTATTTTATTTACTTCAGATCCTACCAAAATAGGTTTTGATTTGTATGCATAATGTATACACATTATTCATATTCTATATTAAAAATGAAAATTAAATATATGTTAAGCTCTTTTTCTTCTTTGACTTGAAAAGAACACATGTGTTCCGTTCAATCTATTTCTTGATTTCCCCATGAATCGTATGCTTGTGACAATAGCGACAAAATTTTCTCAATTCTAATCGACCAGGCGTATTGTGTCGATTCTTTTGAGTAATATATCTAGAAATACCCGGCGATTCCTTATTGACATCATTTCGGGCACAATTGGTACATTCTAAAATAACTATAACTCTTACATCCTTACCCTTAGCCATAAACCCCCTTTGAATTTTGTATCGGCTTAACTCTTACATTTTCGATCCGAGCTGAAGAAGAAGAAAAAAAATAAATTAAATAGAAGTTACTAACTAGAAATGGAATTTTATAAAAATTTCGTTGCAATTATCATTAAATTATTATTTATTCAAATTTAAAAATTAATATTAATGTAATTAATAATTAAGTAAAAATTTTCATTTTTAATTTTATAGAGTAATAAAATAATAATTTTATGAAGTAATAATTAAGTAATACAATTTCTTTCTAACTATCAATTGTTCCTATCCTAAATCCACTAAATTTAAATTATTATTCTTATTTAATTTAAGTATCTTTTTTCTATGCTATGATTTCGCGGAACCCTCCCTAGACTGGATCCACATTTAAATTTTAGGTCTTCCAAATTCGATCTTCGATCTATCACATTTTTTTGAGGTTCCATACACTTTTTTTTTCTTTTCTCCCTATCCTAAAGCTAAGGAACTGAAATGAAAGAACTGAAAAAGGAGGGAGGAAATTCGAAATTTGAGTCATGTAGAATTGTATCTCTAATTTTATTCATTTCTTCACATAATCAATAACTAGAATCAAAAAAATGGGAATGACAAGGCATCCGGGAATAAACGATTAATCTCTATCAATAGGCCTGCTAAAGACCCAAACCATAGAGTACTTAGCACAGGTGCTACGGAGAGATATGTTTTTATATCTCGCATTGAAAATCCTCCTTTCCCATGGATATGGATTGTAATACATATGTGTATATGGTCAGATGTTGTAGTTCAAGATCATTTGTATTTATTTTACACAGAATTCCGAACTAAATGCTAAAATAAATATGTACAATTAATCAATAGATGAGATTTTCATCTAATCCCCTGTTCCTGAACATTACTGATAAAACTTTTTTATACGTTAGGTTTCAGATGTATATAATTCTTATATTTATGATATGTATAAGATTTTCTTATATGAAACCAAAAGGAATAGAAGAAATGATAAGAAAATTGTATATAGATGGAGGAAAAAATGAAGATATGGAAAACAAGACAGGTATTTTGTAGAATGAGACTGCCCAACAATTTGAAAAAAAAAAAGGGATGTAGCGCAGCTTGGTAGCGCGTTTGTTTTGGGTACAAAATGTCACGGGTTCAAATCCTGTCATCCCTACCTATTACTTCTTCATATGGAC